AAACACCATCGGATTTCAAAGTAGCACGATCTAATTCAAAAATTTCACCCAATTGGGCGCGTCTAGCATATTTTTTCACAGTAGCAGGATTACTATAACCGACTCCGTTGAGTTCACCACCATAGAACTCAACAGTTACACCAACCTGTTCAACACTATACTTTGACTCTGCCCTTCGAAAAGGAACATCCGCTCGAACAATTCCGTCGCCGTCTACCAAAACAACTGGAAATGTTTCAAAAAAGGTAGGCATACGACGTACAAAAAGTTCACGCCCATCCTTATCTCTAAAGATGGGATGTCCTAACCACCCCACTGCTATCCCATCCCCGTTATCCATCGAGCCGGCTCTGAATAATCCTCCCTTCGCTGGATTATTTCCGATGTAATCATAAAAAACTAATTTTTCAGGAATTTTCGACCAGGCTTCTGCTAAACTTTGATTTTCTGCCAGCCCCGTACTAACTCTTCGATATATCTCTTGCTGAAAGTATCCCTGATCCCATTGATAACGAGTGGGCCCAAATAATTCGATCGGAGTAGTTGCGGAACCATACCACATAGTTCCAGCAACAACAAAAGCTGCAAAAAAGACAGCAGCTATACTACTGGAAAGTACGGTTTCAATATTTCCCATCCGCAATCCTTTGTATAGACGTTGTGGCGGGCGGACACTCAAATGGAATAGACCCGCTAATATGCCCAATGTACCTGCTGCAATATGATGAGAGGCTATTCCTCCCGGAATAAAAGGATCAAAACCTTCTACGCCCCATGCGGGACTTACAGGTTGTACTTTTCCCGTTAGTCCATAAGGATCGGACACCCATATTCCAGGACCGTACAAGCCTGTTACGTGAAATGCACCAAACCCAAAGCAAGCCACCCCTGAAAGAAATAAATGAATTCCAAAGATCTTGGGTAAATCCAAAGAGGGTTTTCCTGTACGTTCATCAAAAAAAATTTCGAGATCCCAATACACCCAATGCCAGATAGCTGCCAAAAAGCATAAACCGGAAAACATAATATGTGCCCCAGATACACCTTCATAACTCCAAATACCCGGATTCGTTACAGTTCCTCCTGTAATACTCCAACCACCCCATGAATTGGTTATTCCTAAACGAGTCATGAAGGGTATAACGAACATACCCTGCCTCCACATTGGATCAAGAACAGGATCAGAGGGATCAAAAACTGCTAATTCATAGAGAGCCATCGAACCGGCCCAACCAGCAACCAAAGCCGTATGCATTATATGAACAGAAAGCAATCGGCCGGGATCATTCAATACAACAGTATGAACACGATACCAAGGCAAACCCATAGAAATTCCCCTTTATCAAAGATAGATAAACACTACGTAACTTTATTGCACTGGCAAAGACTCTATTGTGACTATCCTATCGATCCTCGCTGTTCAGTGAATTATTTCAGAACAGGGGTTAATAGTTATTCTTTTTCTAGTCTGTTGTTAATCTGTTAGTACTAAAATAGTTTAATTTTTTAATTAACGGAACAATTGTGTTCCTAAGAACAAAGAGAAGCAGATTTATTCTATACTCGATAAGTATCAATACGCAATGGGGTTGAATAATATTTTCGAGTAGTGAATACGTACATATTTCCTCATCGCTCTCTTCCTACTTATTTGACTTTATTCCTTCTTTTTTTCTTTCTAACTTTTTGTACTCTATGCAAAAAATAAATCCGACAAAAGCCAACATTTTCAAATTAGAAACACAATAGAATCATATTCTTACGTTTTCACATCAAAGTGAAATATAGTACTCAGTTATTTTTTCTTTGAGCTAATGCCTATCGGTGTTCCAAAAGTACCTCTCCGCTGCCCTGGAGATAAAAATGCATCTTGGGTTGACGTATAGTGCGGCTTGTCAGATATATTGGGTCATATGGGATTTACCCGTTCTCTCCCCAATCGAGATATCCTCTGTTTCGCCCAATAAGGAGTCATTAAATCATAAAAATTTTGGAGCGCGAAGTACAATTTGATCCATTTTGAGAGGATCCATATTACTATTCTCAATTACAATGATTTATGGTTGGCTTGGTTGAACTAAAAAAAATAATCAGGCTCTGTTTAGAAAAACCCAAAGGTAATATATCTATGATTACGATTACAAGTTCCATCCTAAATGACCCCTAATGTGGAATATCTGTTAAACGGGTTGATTTAAAACTCTTAATCAAGACTTGGTAGAACATATAAACTGAATTGAAAAAATAAGCAGAAAATCATAAAAAAAGAAAATGGTAATAACAGTATTTGTCCTATATGTGCAAATTCAAATCGGGTCAATCTTTACCCGGAGTAGAGCATAAACCTAAAAAGAGAAAAGAGACCCACTCAGGAACAAGAAAATATCATCGGGGTTGGTCGATGAAACAATACATCAATGATAAGTTAATTCAAAAAATCTCGTCTTTTTTTTTATTAAAGAAGAAAATCTCTTTTTTTTTTAGTAAGAAAAACCCTGTTATAGGAAAAGAGAGAGGTCTGGAATCCATACATTGATTCTTTTTTTGTTTTTAAGAGTTTTTTGAACCGTATGTATCAAAAGGTGCGTGTACGGTTCCGAAAGAGTACAATTGTACCCTAATCAACCGACTTTATCGAGAAAGATTACTTTTTTTGGGCCAAGGAGTTGATAGCGGGATCTCAAATCAACTTATTGGTCTTATGATATATCTCAGTATGGAAGATGATAACAAGGCTCTGTATTTGTTTATAAACTCTCCCGGTGGATGGGTAATACCTGGAGTAGCTATTTATGATACTATGCAATTTGTGCGACCAGATGTCCATACAATATGCGTGGGATTAGCCGCGTCAATGGGATCCTTTATCCTGGTCGGGGGGGAAATTACCAAACGTCTAGCATTCCCTCACGCTTGGCGCCAACGGGATTTTTAGTTAAGAGAAAAGGGAAGACTATGCCTTCGCCCTAGGAAATAGTAAGCAAAAATAGCATGGCATTTTGCATTCGATATTAGAAATTTTTGGATTCTTTTGAAAAACATTAGATTATGCATCGAGAGAGTAGTATGAGACTAAAGGGTCTTCTCGATTTTCTAATTGAGAGTTCGGTTTAGCGTCACAAACCTTTTTTGTTCACACTAGAGGGCTCTTAACAATATTCATATTATTATTATTAAAAGAATCCAAGGAGTGCGCAAAAAACAATATTTTTTCTTTGGTTGGAACAAAAAAACTTTGGGATTGCCGAATCATATCCAAAATAAATCACATTAAGATAATTAAGATAGAAGGCAACGGAGCCACCATAGTATTTTATACATATTCCGAAAGGAAGGGCGGCAATTTGATCATTTAATCACCTCGGTATGATATATTCTATCTTTCTCTTTCTTTTTTCAATAAAGAGGCCAAGTTAGGTCAATTTTATTTTAGTGTAGAGCCGTATGCATATGCAAGAAGGGTGCCTGTACGGTTGTTCAATTTGATCTTTTTCCTATTATTCTTTATATTTATTTTCTATTCGCTTCATCATGTAAGATAAAGAAACTTTTTATTCTATTATTTTATTATCTTATCTATTATCAGGGTAATGATGCATCAACCTGCTAGTGCGTTTTATGAGGCACAAGCGGGAGAATTTCTCCTGGAAGCGGAAGAACTGTTGAAACTGCGCGAAACCCTCACAAGGGTTTATGGACAAAGAACGGGCAAAGCCCTATGGGTTGTATCCGAAGACATAGAAAGAGATGTTTTTATGTCAGCAACAGAAGCACAAGCTTATGGAATTGTTGATCGTGTAGCGGTTGAATGAAAATAACATATAACTCACGCAAATTCTCGGTTGGATATTTTTTAACTGCGTTTACTATTTATTAAATAGAAATAGACGTAATTCATAATTATCCGGTTAGGATCAATCTAAACCAGCCCATTTTGTATCCAATTCACCATGCCAACCATTAAACAACTTATTAGAAATACAAGACAGCCAATCAAAAATGTTACGAAATCCCCCGCCCTTAGGGGATGTCCTCAACGACGAGGAACATGTACTCGGGTGTATGCGCGACTCGTTTCGATGATATAATGGCCTGGTCCAAAAGCAAGAAAACAAGGTACCAATATCAACAATGAGTACCGGTAATATAGGATAGAATCGAAAAGGGGTATTTTTTCTTTTTATTATATTTACTATTTATCTAACACAAAGAAATAAAGAACCCCTCTCATATTTCATATTCCTGCATTGTGTATGAATTTTATGGTTTCCATTGGTGCAAGTCGAATTACCTCAATGTAAGATGGGAAGCAATTCCCCATTGGTATAAAATGATTATCCATTAAGCGGAGGACTTTTTTTTTAAGCATAAAGATTACGCCCCTACTCTGCCAAGAACGGACTATCAAAGGGTCAGCTACCCAGCTAACTTTCCTAATTAAATACCGTTACTGTATAGGTGGGTTTCGTTGTGAAAGGACTATTACTGGATAATTCATGGGTAGAGCCAAAGAGGATGAACTATACAAGTTACCAATAACCTGGATTAAATGAAGTGAGGGCTCCGGTGTATAGAGAAGACCTCCCCGTTTAAGAAGTTACCATAGAAACGATGGAACCCACTACACTATTTCTTTATCCATTTCTATTTTTTATTTGCTATATTTTTGACATCTGTAAAAGAATAAAATTTCTTTCATATTTCGCATTGAAATTAAAAATCGTGGTTAGGAAGGTTATAGTAGACAAAGCCATTGGAATTTTTAGTTTATACATTGGAAAAATTCGTTTTGTTATTAATAGATTAGGAAATGTTAAAAGAATAACTGAAAGAAAACAACTCACTTAGTTATTCGCGAAAGTTTCATCTATTCAATGACTAGAATTAGACGTGGATATATAGCTCGAAGACGTAGAACAAAAATTCGTTTATTTTCATCAAGCTTTCGAGGGGCCCATTCAAGACTTACTCGAACTATTACTCAACAGAGAATAAGAGCTTTGTTTTCAGCTCATCGGGATCGGGATATTAAAAAAAGAGAGTTTCGTCGTCTGTGGATCACTCGTATAAACGCAGTAATTCGTGAGAGTGGGGTATACTTTAGTTATAGTAGTTTAATACATGATCTGTACAAGAGACGGTTGATTCTTAATCGTAAAATACTTGCACAAATAGCCATATCAAACAGGAATTGTCTTTATATGATTTCTAATCAGATCACAAAAGAAGTAGATTAGAAAGAATCTATTGGAATATTGTAAACGTGTTTTCCCGGAGTTTATTCTCCGGGAAGGTAGAATAGAAATGATTAAGATAAAATAGGCTAAAGTAGTCAAAATGAGTGAACACGCTCAATACAAAAAGCTTTCTCCAATTCTTTTTTTTTTCATACGACACATCTGGATTCTCGGAAAAGAACCAATCTTGTCTTTGAGTTCGGATTGAAATTCAAGAGTCAACAACCCTTTTCATTTTGGTTCTAAGACCTGTAGTTCTATCGGTTAACTCGACTCTTTCAAATTGTTTCTCATTATTGAGAAAGGGTAACAAAGATAAAATACGGGCTTGTTTTATAGCCATAGTAATTAAACGTTGTTGTTTCAAGGTCAATCTATTCACTCGTCGCGATAAGATTTTTCCCTGTTCGCTGATAAATCGACTAATTAAACTCATATTTCTATACGAAATTAGATCCCCCGATTGAATAGGGGGCAGACGCCTACGAAAAGATCGTTTTGATTTAAGAAAAGGTCGCTTGGGTTTATCCATGGTTTGTTTTATTATTTAATTTTATTTTTTCTCCCTTAATTTTAAATTAAAAAAAAAGGGAAAAAGAGAAAGTAGGAGGGGGGATTAGTCACAGTCGCAGATATTTGATTTTATCTTTAATCTTCTTCATTTCTTACTATGTTACTAACTAAAATGAAAAAAAAGGGAATGTTAATGCATCTGGAAAAAAACGATTAATCTCTATTAATAGACCTGCTAAAGCCCCAAACCATAACGTACTTAGTACTGGTGCCACGGAGAGATATGTTTTTAAATCTCGCATAGATAATCCTCCTTTTTTAGTTTTTATTTGTAATATTTTTTTTGTAAAATTGTAAAACAGAAAACATATATGATCCGATAAATAGGTCGTTAAAGACCGATTATAGTTGTACACGTAATGCCTAAATAAAAAGAAATTCCTTTATTATTGTCCAATGATCCAGTAAAAGTCAATAAGATAGTACCTTGTCGTAAAATTAGAAAAAAACTAAAAAATCTCCCTCTTACGGAGAAAATAAAAAATACTGATTTATTCTTGTATACAAGTCTTTTACTATTATTATATGTTAAATGGAACAAAAAAGACGAAATTGGCAAAAAAGGTGTGGGGAAATAACGATGTGGAAACCAAGATAGAAATTCTATACAATGACACTGTGGAACAATGCAAAGGGATGTGGCGCAGTTTGGTAGCGCGTTTGTTTTGGGTACAAAATGTCACGGGTTCAAATCCTGTCATCCCTATCTATTACTGCTACTATTCAAAGGCGCAGTAACAAGGAATCGACGGAGATCAATTCAAAGTGGACCGAATCTTTCATTTTTATCATACTGCGGGGTTCGAAAAACTACTTTGCTTTACAGTCTTACCTATTCTGATAAAAAAGCGCTCTTAGTTCAGTTCGGTAGAACGTGGGTCTCCAAAACCCGATGTCGTAGGTTCAAATCCTACAGAGCGTGATTCTTTATTTCTTAGATAAAATTAGCCTGAAAAGGATTCAGCAACTTATCCAGCAAATTGGGATTTGACCTCCTGTGGATTAAAGAGAGAAGGAGGCCAATAAAAAAAATGTTAATTAATCAAAGGTCCAACCGATCCCCGCGCCTGTATTGTAAATATGCAGTGACGAATAATCCAGCTAAAGTAATAGGAATTAGACCTAAGACAATTCCAAATAAAAAAACTTCAATCATTTCAATTTGTTTGAAAAAAAAAAAGAGGGAATATCTATACCTAAATAGTAATCCGAATTACCATGAATCTCAATGACTAATGATTGAAAATTGAAACTACAAGTAACTCTCGAATACACGGAATCTCGAAGAAAGTTTTCGTTTTATGAATTATTCATTTCAAATAGGAATTTTAAATAAGTTGTATCTTGCTCAAACCAATAAACAGAGCGGAAGTTATCGTTAAAGCCGCGAGTAGAAAACCAAAATAACTAGTTATAGTAAGCATAAGGGGCCTAAATGAAATCTTTTTTTTATACATATGTTTCTAAAGCACTTACCTTAATTAAGTTTCCGTTTTTACAAACTAGTAGAATATGCCAAAATACCAATTGAAGCAATAAGTTCAATGGAAAGTTGGACATTCATCTATGAAAGTGGTAGGTAGAGGAAATGAAATCGATTCGTCGTCGGTAACATCTATGTATCCTGTGATTTCAATCAACTGATTCATTGAATATCATTGAGTAACTCCTAACTGATGGTTAAATCGTT